AGTTTCTTACCTCCAAACAAAATATTTACTTGTTACTAATAAAAAAATAAAAAAGTTTAGCCTACATTCTTCCTTAGATCCCCTTTTTTACTCCGATAGTATTGCGGATCACAATCGATGCAAAGAAAATGAATGCATTTCCATACTATAATAAAAAAGGGTAAGTGTAATATTGGATTATGTCACATGACTTATTCCATTTCTACTCTATGGGATCTTACGGAGCCTGTTCATGAATGACATGGTTGGGGTTTGATCATAGAAAATATTCTCCTCAAGTGAACCAGCCTATCCTTCCTAGGTAGGAGACTTACGTGTTGATTGGATGCGGAGACACCTTTGGTTGTGAATTCTAATGTGGCAGATCCAATTCTTTATCTGCATGGCCAAATCAATAATTCAAGTCACACACTCCCATAATCCGCCTTTTTTTTATTTCGTAAAATTAACTTCAACTATGTTGTATTGTATCAAAATACTTCGGAGTTGAAAAGAAGTATCCAAACGACATGTGTTATTTTACAATAACCCATGTTTGTAGCAATGAAATACCACAACCTACCCTATATGATATATGAGAATTCTAATTCTTTATGATATGACTTCCCTATAAAGGACCCGAAATACCTTGCTTACGTATCATTAGAAAGTGCATTAACATAAATACGGCAGTAAGCAGAGGCAGTACAAAGGTATGTAAACTATAAAAACGAGTCAAAGTGGATTGACCTACACTAGCACTTCCACGTAATAACTCCACTAAAGGCGATCCTATTATCGGAATGGCGTCAGGTACACCTGTCACAATTTTGACTGCCCAATAACCAATTTGATCCCAAGGCAAAGAATAACCAGTTACACCAAATGATGCAGTCAAAACAGCCAAAACCACACCTGTGACCCAAGTTAATTCGCGAGGTTTTTTAAACCCACCTGTGAGATACACACGAAATACATGAAGGATCATCATTAGAACCATCATACTTGCTGACCATCGATGAACTGATCGGATTAACCAACCAAAGTTGGCCTCGGTCATTATGTATTGAACCGAGGAAAAAGCCTCCGTAACGGTTGGGCGGTAGTAAAAAGTCATAGCAAAACCAGTAGCCACTTGTACTAGAAAACAAGTAAGTGTAATTCCCCCTAAACAATAAAATATGTTGACATGGGGAGGAACATATTTACTAGTTATATCATCTGCAATTGCCTGAATCTCAAGTCGTTCCTCAAACCAATCATATACTTTATTGAGATAGGTAACTAACCCAAGTCCCCCTCTAAGAGCCGTATATGAAAATTTCATCTCGTACGGCTCAAGCAGAAACACACAAATTTTCAACGAATATTAGAAAAAAGTTTCAAAACTTCATCAGCCACTGGATTGGGTCGATTCGCCTTGAAGATATGAAATAAGAAAAATTCGGAATATATTCTTTGTGATGAGAATGCCAAAAAATATCAAGTTGGCTCATCTGTCTTTCTTCCTTTCCCTTATGCCGGTCATTAGAGGCCTCTTGATTTTTCTATTCTCTATTTTGGATTTCTTTTTTTTGTGCGTAATCGTAATTATAGAAATTATCTTGTTGCGATCCTATGAATCAGTTCAATTAAAACCTTAGATTCATACTAGAGCCACGATGATTGAGTCTCAAGCTAAACAAAAGGCAAAGGTTCTTCGAATAAGAACCACTTGATAATCATTTAGTGAATCGGTGTAATGATTCGACAAAATCGAGAGAAAAAAAGTTGTCTTTTGGGCAAACAAAATTGGAAGGAAGAAAATTTCTTTTTGATTTTTATTTAAAAACTACTTGAATTTTTCAGTCTGGTTGCGAGGTCTTAATAGTGAGTATGAATCATAGTTCCATTTTTTTTTGCTCCGCTCTATCTATTTCGTGTTCCAGATACTCGAATAAATAATATCTGACGAATTTAGAATCATATTGATAGAGATAACAGGCCCTTTCTATGTATTATCAATAGGATCAATTCTAACAAGTCACACACTCATATTCCAGAGATACCGAAACAAAAAAATTCCGCGGTCGAACTACCATAAATGTCTAGAAATGTAAAGCTTAAACTAGAAAGGCTTTTTTGGATGGAAAAACTATGACTTCCTGGTTTTAGTTAGTAGAAACCTAATTGGTTAAAATTCCGTCCAGTAAAACAGAAGAATTATAAATTTCTAAAATGATAGATAGGAATATAGCGAATAAAGCCATTGCGACCCCCATAAAAGGAGTAGTCCCCCAACCCGGAGCGACTTTCCCATATTCCGAATTCAAGGGTTTCAATAAACTACCTGCACCAGTTCGTTTTGGCCTAGGTTTAGAACTATCTTCAACGGTTTGTGTAGCCATAAATTCTATTTCATCATTGGTGTTGACTTTGTATACTATTCCGTTGTAGTTGTAAATACACGATCTTTTCATAGATCCATTGTAATCTTGAAATTCTATAAAAATGGAAACAGCAACTTTAGTCGCCATCTCCATATCTGGTTTACTTGTAAGCTTTACTGGGTATGCCTTATATACCGCGTTTGGGCAACCCTCTCAACAATTAAGAGATCCATTCGAAGAACACGGGGACTAATTGAAGTAAGAAGTCGACCCATCTGGGAGACTTCTTACTTCAATGAAATTATTTTATTCTTTTAGTTGGAGTTGGTGGAACCTTAGGTGGTTCTCGGAAGAAGATAGCGAAAAAAATTATCCCTAAAGTAGAAACTAAAAGGAACGTATAAACCAATGCTTCCATAGATTCGATCGTGGTTTATTTACAATTATAACTTCCACACCTATTCATTTGTCATTTGGGAGAATTTCCCATATAAAGAAAGAAAAAGAGTCAAAGAAAGGATGGGAGCGGTTTCCCATGTCAAATTAAAAAAGAGAGGTCAAAGATACCATAACAATGTGTATCAGGCTGCCTGTTTCCTTGTAGTAGGATCTCCCACTTTTTGGAATGTTCCAAATTCCACTTGAGCATCCAAATCTGGATCAATACCAGCAAAAACATCTCGGAACAAGGTTCTAGCGCCATGCCAAATGTGTCCGAAAAAGAAGAGCAAAGCAAAGGTAGCATGACCAAAAGTGAACCAACCCCTTGGACTGCTGCGAAAAACACCATCTGATTTCAAAGTAGCCCGATCTAATTCAAAAATTTCCCCTAATTGAGAACGCCTCGCATATTTTTTTACAGTAGCAGGATCAGAATAACTTACTCCATTAAGTTCGCCACCGTAGAACTCCACCGTTACGCCTACTTGTTCAACACTATATTTGGATTCTGCTCTTCTAAAAGGAACGTCCGCTCTCACAATTCCCTCTTCATCTACCAAAACAACCGGAAATGTTTCAAAAAAAGTAGGCATACGACGTACAAAAAGCTCGCGTCCTTCTTTATCTCTAAAGACAGGATGTCCTAACCATCCAACAGCTATTCCATCCCCATTGTCCATTGAGCCTGCTCTGAATAATCCCCCTTTTGCCGGATTATTACCAATATAATCATAAAAGGCTAATTTTTCGGGAATTTTAGACCAAGCTTCTGATAAACTAAGATTTTCAGCTAAACCATTGCTAACTCTTCGATATATTTCTTGCTGAAAGTATCCCTGATCCCACTGATAACGAGTAGGCCCAAATAATTCGATTGGAGTCGTTGCTGACCCATACCACATAGTTCCAGCAACTACGAAAGCTGCAAAAAAAACAGCAGCGATACTACTAGAAAGTACAGTTTCAATATTGCCCATACGTAATCCTTTGTATAGACGTTGAGGCGGACGGACACTAAGATGGAATAAGCCCGCTAATATACCTAATGTACCCGCAGCAATATGATGAGAAGCTATTCCCCCCGGAACAAAAGGATCAAAACCTTCTGCACCCCATGCTGGATTTACAGCTTGTACTTTTCCAGTTAGTCCATAAGGATCGGATACCCATATCCCAGGACCATACAAACCCGTTACATGAAATGCGCCAAAGCCAAAGCAAGCCACCCCTGCAAGAAATAAATGAATTCCAAAGATCTTGGGCAAATCCAAAGAGGGTTTTCCCGTCCGCTCATCAGAGAATATTTCTAGGTCCCAATATACCCAATGCCAGATCGCTGCCAAGAAACACAAGCCAGAAAACACAATATGCGCACCTGCCACACCTTCATAACTCCAAATACCCGGATTTGTTACAGTTCCTCCTGAAATACTCCAACCACCCCACGAATCCGTTATTCCTAAACGAGTCATGAAGGGAATGACGAACATACCTTGTCTCCACATTGGATCCAGAACAGGATCAGAGGGATCAAAAACTGCTAATTCGTATAAAGCCATCGAGCCAGCCCAACCAGAAACTAGAGCTGTGTGCATTATATGCACCGCAAGTAATCGACCCGGATCATTCAATACGACGGTATGAACACGATACCAAGGCAAACCCATGGAAATACCCCTTTAGCAAAGAAAAATAGACACAATGTCGCTTTATTTTATCGCATTGGAAAAGACTATTCATATCCTATGTACCTAACCCTTCTAGGGGATTCCGTGTCAGAAAGCGTTACTATTTATTTCATTCCATTAAAAATAAGAAGCCCATTCTGTTCATAAGAAGAAAGAGAAGCAGATCTATTCTATACTCGATAAGTGCCAATATGCAATGGGTAACTTACCCAATTTGGAAAAAACGAAGAATAGATCCCCACCCCTCTTTGTTTATCATTCGAACCGCCGATTCCTTTTTTTTTTTAATCTGTCTTGCTTTCTTTATATGTATAATCTTTTAATCTATCTATTATTTCAATCTACGTATTAATATAATCTATACTATTCATATTAATAGAATCTATAGTATTCATATAGAATAAGAATAAAAATGAAGACAATAAACTTCGGATTCTTTCTTTCTCTTCCATTCTTACGTTTCCATATTAAAGTGTAGTTTTCTTACTTAAATTTAATAATATTAATCTAATATGCCCATTGGTGTTCCAAAAGTACCTTACCGGATTCCCGGAGATGAAGAAGCGACTTGGGTTGACTTATACAATGTTATGTATCGAGAAAGGACACTTTTTTTAGGTCAAGAGATTCGTTGCGAGATCACGAATCATATTACGGGTCTCATGGTATATCTCAGTATAGAAGATGGAATTAGTGATATTTTTTTGTTTATAAACTCCCCAGGCGGGTGGCTAATCTCAGGAATGGCTATTTTTGATACGATGCAAACGGTGACACCCGATATATATACAATATGCCTCGGAATAGCTGCCTCCATGGCGTCCTTCATTCTGCTTGGAGGAGAACCCACTAAGCGTATAGCATTCCCTCATGCGAGGATTATGCTTCACCAACCTGCTAGTGCTTATTATCGGGCAAGGACACCAGAATTTTTACTAGAAGTAGAAGAGTTACACAAAGTTCGCGAAATGATCACAAGGGTTTATGCACTAAGAACAGGCAAACCTTTTTGGGTTGTATCCGAAGACATGGAAAGGGATGTTTTTATGTCAGCAGAGGAAGCCAAAGCTTATGGGCTTGTCGATATTGTAGGGGATGAAATGATTGACGACCACTGCGAAACTGATCCAGTGTGGTTTCCAGAAATGTTTAAGGATTGGTAGTGTCCGGATTTCTTGTAAAGTTATTTCAGACCTAAATTTGGGTTTTCTTCGATTTAATATAAAATAGAAATAGAAAGGCTTCATGATGATCAATCATTAGGTTAAGATGGATCTAAACCAATCCATTTTTTTCTATACACATACAATATGCCGACGGTTAAACAACTTATTAGAAACGCAAGACAGCCAATACGAAATGCTAGAAAAACGGCCGCGCTTAAAGGATGCCCTCAGCGTCGAGGAACATGTGCTAGGGTGTATGTGCGACTCGTTCAGATCATGACTTCAAACAAATAAAATAAAAAAATTTTGGAAGTATCCATGATTACTACCAATGAATAGGATATAGCTTTTATATCCTGGATTTCTATGGTATATGGAATTTATGGTTTCCTTTGGTGCAAATCCAATTATCTTAAATTGGAAATTAAGAAGCAATTCCCCCATTGGTAGCAAATGGTTATCCATTAAGCGGAGGAAATAGTAATAAAAAGAAAAAGGCTTATGCTCCTTTATCTTAAAAGAACGGACTAACAGGGTCAGCTACTTAGCCAACTTTCATAATTAAATACCGTCACTGTATGGATAACTCTTATTGTGAAAAGAGCTATTTACTCTATAATGGATAGGTAGAGCCAAAGAATGTGAACTATACAAGTTCACAATACCTTTTGATGAAAGAAGGAGCTCCGGTGTATAGAGAGGGCCTTACCGTTTAAAAGGAAACCATAGAAACGATGGAACCCACTATTTTTTTTAGTATCCTTAGAATTCATTTGTTTTTTCGCATATAAATAACTGAGCAGAGTGGAATAAAAAATCGTGGTTGGGAAGGTTACTATAGCAAAAGCCATTGGAATTCATATTTTATATATTGGAATAATTAGTTTTGTTATTAATGGAAAAAAAGGATGGCTAAAAGAAGAGAAATAATTAGTTATTCATTAAGGTTAATTTGATTCAATGACCAGAGTTCCGCGAGGATATATAGCCCGGAGACGACGAACAAAAATGCGTTCATTTGCCTCAAACTTTAGAGGGGCTCATTTAAGACTTAATCGAATGATTACCCAACAGGTAAAAAGAGCTTTTGTTTCCTCTCATCGAGATAGAGGTAGGCAAAAGAGGGATTTTCGTCGTTTGTGGATCACTCGGATAAACGCAGCAACGCGGATATATAAAGTATTCAATAGTTATAGTAAATTAATACACAACCTGTACAAGAAGAAATTGATTCTTAATCGTAAAATGCTTGCACAAGTAGCTGTATCAAATCCAAATAATCTTTACACGATTTCAAATAAAATAAAGATCATCAATTAAAGGGATAAATTAAAGTAATAAATATACTGGAATAATAAAAACCGAATTCCCGGAGAGGGAACTCCGGGAAGATACAATAAATTAAGATTAAGTGGTAGGAATCAACTAGCTGGATTACTTTCTTTATAATATATATAGGTCTGGCCCTTTCGAATAAAACATCAACAATCGGAACTTAAGTTCCGATTGTTGTTTCTTAAATTTTGGTTGTAGTTTCGTAAGTTTCGATTGGAATTGTACTTTTCCGTTAATTGAGGAATATGTCTATTTTTCCTGGGCCTAGAACCCGTAATTATGGAAATTGACTGGGCTTGAAATTGCTTTTCGTTCTCATAGTTACGAAACGGTAAGAAAGATAAAATACGAGCCTGTTTTATAGCAAGAGTAATTAATCGTTGTTGTTTCAAGGTTAATCTATTTATTCGTCTAGATAATATTTTCCCTTGTTCACTAATAAATCTATTAATTAAACTCATGTTTCTATAATCAATTCGATCTCCTGGGCCAATCCGAGGACGCCTACGAAAAGGTTGTTTAGATTTACGAAAAGTTTGCTTGGATTTACGAAAAGTTTGCTTGGATTTACGAAAGGTTTGCTTGGATTTATTAAAAGTTTGCTTGGATTTGCGAAAGGGTTGCTTAGATTTAAGAAAAGGTTGTTTAGATGTATACATTATTTATTCCTTATTTAAAATTTTAAAATTGAAAAAAAAAATTCATTTCTTTATTTTATTAATTTAGGATCCAGTAGTCTTTCTTTGATCCATATCTTATTTAATTCATATTATAGTATATGAATACCCTCTATACATATGAAATAATATCTACCGAAAATCAGATGAGTTGATTTGTATTTTATACTATAGTTTTTTTTATATATTAAATATGAAGTTCTTACTCTTTTTGTTCTTTGTAAAAATAGAACACAGGATGTTCCTATTTCTTTATTTCGTGATGAGTCGTATGCTTGCGACAATAACGACAAAATTTTTTGAATTCTAATTGTCCGGGTGTATTATGGCGATTCTTTTGAGTACTATATCTAGAAACCCCGGTCGATTCCTCATTGGCACCTTTTCGAACACAACTGATGCATTCCAAAATAACTCTGATTCTAACATCTTTCCCCTTGGCCATGAACCTCCTTTTCTTTTTGGATTGACTTAACTTAATTCTTTTATTCTTCTATTTGGAATCCGAAGAAGAAGAATAAAATCCATTAGAATAAATTTTTTTTTTTTAATTTTTAAATTAAGTAATAAAAAATAAAGAAATAATTAAAGAATACAATCCTTGTCGAATTAGCAAAGATTTTGCTTCGAAATCCTTTCATTTAATTAGCCAGCCCAGCCTTTTTTCTATGCTCTGATTTATGAGGCCTGGTTTAGCTTGGATACCACTTTAAATTGAATTTCCTTTTTCCGAAATAGAATTTATCAAATTTTTCATGACTCTGAGGTTCAACCCAATCCATCTTTTCTTTCTTTTTTCTTCCGATACTAATAAAAGGATTGAAAAGGGTCAAATTTGGTCATGTCAAAAAGAATTCTATTCCGCGCATAGCAATAACTAGAATTAAAAAAAAGGGAATGACAAAGCATCTGGAAATAAACGATTAATTTCTATCAATAAACCTGCTAAAGCACCAAACCATAGAGTACTTAGCACGGGTGCTACAGAGAGATATGTTTTTATATCCCGCATTAAAAATCCTCCTTCCTTGTTGGAATACATATATGATCAGAAACTCTTGCCCAAGATTGTTATGCTATATATAAAATGAACCATATAGACGAAATTTTCCTATCCCTAAAAAAGAAAAAGATGACTCCTTCTTCCTATATATTACCAAAGAAAAGTAATCTTTCTTTTAGAGGTGAAATTCTATTGGATTAGAGGTATATAATTCCTTAATTATATGAGACCAAAAAGAAGAAATGACAGGAGGGTTCTATATAGATAGAATAGATAGAGAAATAAGAAGAAAATTACGATGTGGAAAAGAAGACAGGAATTGTGTACAATGGCATTGTACAATAATTTGGAAAAGGGATGTAGCGCAGCTTGGTAGCGCGTTTGTTTTGGGTACAAAATGTCACAGGTTCAAATCCTGTCATCCCTACCTATTACTTCATTTCTTCTTTATGGGCAGTATAAAAGGGGTCGATTAAAGTAAAGTGGGTATAACTTGAATTTGTCGAGACTCTACGTACGTGAGATACGTTAGGAATAGAAAAATCTTTTCTTTTTGAATGAATGAAAGCGCTCTTAGTTCAGTTCGGTAGAACGCGGGTCTCCAAAACCCGATGTCGTAGGTTCAAATCCTACAGAGCGTGATTCCATCTATCTTATGTCGAAGCAGAGTAAAATAACTTAACAAAACAAAGTTGAATTGCAAATCGAATTTGACCTCCTCTCTGGTCTGGAGGAGGCCAATAAAAAAATAAAAATTACTCAATCAAAGATCCAACTGATCTCCACGCCTGTATTGCAAATATGCAGTCACGAATAATCCCGCTAAAGTAATAGGAATTAGGCCTAAGACGATTCCAAATAGAAAAACTTCAATCATTTCGATTTGTTCGAGGGGATAAAAAAAGAGGTACGATCTATCCCTAAATAGTACTCTAAATTATCCACGAATCTCAATGACCAAGAAAAGAATTCGTAATTAGTGTGGAAAAGAGTCCTAGAATACCAGGAATCTAAAAGAAAGATTTTTTTTCTGACTTATTATTATTAAGTCAATTCAAATAAGACGTATCTTGTTCAAGCCAATAAATAGAGCTGAGGTTATAGTTAAAGCAGCTAGTAGAAAACCGAAATAACTAGTTAAAGTAAGCATGAAAGGGTTAAATTCCTTTTATATTTTTTTTTACTACATATGTTGGTAAAGCACTTACCTAAGTTATGGAAAATTCATCAGTTATTTTAGATAATACTAAAAAATAAGATAGAGTGAGATAGGGAAGTGTAAAAGAAAGTGGATTCATCAGATGATACACTAGTCCCTAATTCCGAATCAAGAGATTGTTAT